ATCTATTTGATCTATTTCGTGCTCCAGATACTCGAATGAATATCCGACGAAGTAAAACCATCTTGATAAAGATGACAGACCCCATTCTCTGTACTATCCATAGGGTCAATTCTAACAAGTCACACACTCATATTCCGGAAATATACAATGCAGAAAAAAAATTTCGCGGTCGAACTACCAAAGAAGAATAGGCTAAAATTGTTAGACCTACATACTTTACTTTTTTGTATCGAGCTAAAAGCTAGAACTTCAAGATTCTTCTCAGTCTAATTCACTGAAATTCCATCCAGTAGAACAGAAGAATTATAAATCTCCAAAATAATAGATAGGAATACCGCAAATAAAGCCATTGCAACACCCATCAAAGGGGTCGTTCCCCATCCAGGAGCTACTTTACCATATTCGGAATTCAATGGTTTCAATAACTTCCCTACAGTAGTGCTTCTTGGACCAGATCTAGAACTATCCTCAACAGTTTGTGTAGCCATAAATCTTATTTTGTATTCATTACGATCTGTTGACTTTGTATACCATTCCGTTGTAAATAAATGATCTTAGCATAGATCCATTGTGGTCTTTCAATTCTATAATAATGGAAACAGCAACCCTAGTCGCCATCTTTATATCTGGGTTACTTGTAAGTTTTACTGGGTATGCTCTATATACTGCCTTTGGGCAACCCTCTCAACAACTAAGAGATCCATTCGAGGAACACGGGGACTAGTTGACGTAATCAGCCTCCAAATATTTGGAGGCTGATTACGTCAATGAAGATAATGCAAAATTATTTCATTTTTTAGTTGAAATTTTAGGTGGTTCCCGAAAAAAAATAGCGAAAAAAATTATCCCTAAAGTGGATACTAAGAGAAATGTATAAACCAATGCTTCCATAAATTTGATCGTGGTTTACAATTATAGCTTTCATACCTGTTTTGTTTACTTGGGAGTATCCCTCTGGATAAAGAAAGAAAGAAAAAGAGTCAAAGAAACGGCAGCGATTTAAATCAAGATTCCTACAGTACCCTACCTATTAAATAAAATCGCAAACAGAAACTAGAAGAAAAAAAGCAATGTTGCATCAGACTGCTTGTCTTTTTGTAGTTGGATCTCCAAGTTTTTGGAATGCCCCAAATTCCACTTGAGCATCCAAATCTGGATCAATACCAGCAAAAACATCTCTGAAGAGGGTTCTAGAACCATGCCAAATGTGTCCAAAGAAGAAAAGTAGAGCAAACGAAGCATGTCCAAACGTAAACCAACCTCTTGGACTGCTACGAAAAACACCATCGGATTTCAAAGTCGCACGATCTAATTCAAAAATCTCACCCAATTGAGCCCGTCTAGCATATTTTTTCACAGTTGCGGGATCACTATAACTCACTCCATTGAGTTCACCACCATAAAACTCAACAGTTACACCTACTTGTTCGACACTATATTTTGATTCTGCCCTTCTAAACGGGACGTCGGCTCTAACAATTCCGTCTCCGTCTACCAAAACAACCGGAAATGTTTCAAAAAAAGTAGGCATACGGCGTACAAAAAGTTCACGCCCTTCTTTATTTCTAAAGACGGGGTGTCCTAACCATCCAACAGCTATTCCATCCCCATTGTCCATTGAACCCGCTCGGAATAACCCCCCTTTTGCTGGATTATTACCAATATAATCATAAAAAGCTAATTTTTCCGGAATTTTAGACCAAGCTTCTGATACACTTTGATTTTCAGCCAGTCCAGCACTAACTCTTCGATATATTTCTTGTTGAAAGTATCCCTGATCCCATTGATAACGAGTAGGACCAAATAATTCGATGGGAGTAGTTGCAGAACCATACCACATAGTTCCAGCAACAACAAAAGCTGCAAAAAAGACAGCAGCAATACTACTGGAAAGGACGGTTTCAATATTGCCCATACGTAATCCTTTGTATAGACGTTGAGGCGGACGAACACTAAGATGGAATAGGCCCGCTAATATACCCAACGTCCCTGCTGCAATATGATGAGAGGCTATTCCTCCCGGAACAAAAGGGTCAAAACCCTCCACGCCCCACGCCGGGTTTACGGGTTGGACCTTTCCGGTTAGTCCATAAGGGTCGGATACCCATATTCCAGGACCATATAATCCTGTTACATGAAATGCGCCAAAACCAAAGCAAGCCACTCCTGAAAGAAATAAATGAATTCCAAAAATCTTGGGCAAATCCAAAGAAGGTTTTCCTGTACGTTCATCACAAAAAATTTCTAGATCCCAATATACCCAATGCCAAATAGCTGCCAAGAAGCACAAGCCAGAAAACACGATATGTGCTCCGGCTACCCCTTCGTAACTCCAAAGACCCGGATTCGTTATAGTCCCTCCTGTAATATTCCAACCGCCCCACGAATTGGTTATTCCTAAACGAGTCATAAAAGGTATAACGAACATACCTTGTCTCCACATTGGATCAAGAACGGGGTCGGAGGGATCAAAAACTGCTAATTCATATAGAGCCATCGAACCGGCCCAACCAGCAACCAGAGCAGTATGCATTATATGAACAGAAAGTAAACGACCGGGATCATTCAATACAACAGTATGAACACGATACCAAGGCAAACCCATGGAAATACCCCTTTATCAACGAAAAATAGACACTATGTAACTTTATTGCATTGGAAAAAACTATGCTACGTACCCCCCCTTTTTAGGTAATTATTTCGGAGAAAGGATTAATTTTTGTTCTATTCTGTTAGTAATAATGGAACAATTGGATTCATAGGAAAAAAGGGAAGCGGATCTATTCTATATCCGATAAGTACCAATACGCAATGGGGGTGAATCCTCTTTTATATGAACCAAGATAGCTATTGTTGTTGATCAGTCAGAAGCCCGTTCGTAAAAAATTTCCTTTAGGTTTATTCATTCTCTCTTACTTTACTTTTATTTTATATTTTATTTTAGCTTATTCAACTTATGTAGTAAATATCATTAATTTAAATATGATTAATAAAGTAGGAAAAAAGGATAATAGTATTAAAAACCGAAACCCCAATCTTACGTTTCCACATCAAAGTGAAATAGAGAACTTCATTCTCTTTTTTTTTATTTCATGCCTATTGGCGTTCCAAAAGTACCTTTTCGAAGTCCTGGAGAAGGAGATACATCTTGGGTTGACATATAGTGCGACTTGTCAGATATATTGGGCTATATGGGATTTCCCCATTTTCTCCCTCGATCGAGATATCCTCTGTTTCGCTCAAAAAGATTGATTAAATTATCAAAAATTTGTAACGCGAAGCGCAAAAAATAAAGTGGAATTAAATGCAGGGAGTATTTAGATTGATATTAGATTATCAAATTTTTTTTATGGTTTACGTGATCGGACTAATAACATGAAGTATCCAGGCTCCGTTTAGCAAAAACCCAATTGATAATTAATATATAATATTTTTATAATTACTACTTATATGATATGCAAAATTCTGATAAAAAATTCTATAAAAAAAATTGAAACAGGGTGATCTAAAACTGTTGCTCAAATCAAATAATATAATTCAAAATTTGTTGACTATTTGACAGAAGACATGTGAAAGAAATTAATTGAAAAAAAAAAGAAGGAGTAGTAAAAAAAGACGCGGTATTTGGTTCATTTGTCCTATATGTGCAAATAAAAATCGGGCAAATTTTTCCTTTTACTCGGGGTAGAGCATAAACCTAAAAAATGGAATAAAAAAAGGAAGAAGCCCGTTCAGGAACAAGAAAAAACCATCGCTGAATCTCGATGAAAAAAAAATATCAATGAATCAAGTGAGTCTGACAGGCTTAATCAATCGTTTTATTATAGGATTATAATATCTAATAAAAGGTAAAAGGCGCCAAAACTTAATTTTTCTTTTACTTTTGGGAGCAAGCCCTTCCGTTATAAGTTAGAAAGAAAAACCTTCTATGAAAAAAGGGGAGGTTGGAATCGACACATTGATTTTTTCACAATTTTTGTTGAACCGTATGCATCAAAAGGTGCCTGTACGGCTCCTAAGGAATAAAATTTTATCCTAATCAACCGACTTTATCGAGAAAGATTATTTTTTTTAGGCCAAGAGGTTGATACCGAAATCTCGAATCAACTTATTAGTCTTATGATATATCTCAGTATAGAAAAGGATACCAAAGATCTTTATTTGTTTATAAACTCTCCTGGTGGATGGGTAATATCTGGAATGGCTATTTATGATACTATGCAATTTGTGCGACCCGACGTACAGACAATATGCATGGGATTGGCCGCTTCAATAGCATCCTTTATCCTGGTCGGAGGAGCAATTACCAAACGTATAGCATTCCCTCACGCTTGGCGCCAATGAGTTTTTTTATTTTCGAGAAAAAAATACTATGCCTTCGCCATCGGAAATATGAATTAGTTAAGTAATAATAGCATGGCACTTCGAATTCGATATGAAATTTTTTAGATTAAAAAAATTAGATTATATATTGAAAGAGTAGTATGAGATAAGGAAGGGGTGTTTCAAATGATATCTTACCTATTCGGGCACATTTCAGCGTCACAAACTTTGTTTTCACACCGGAAGCTTATTTACAAAATTTATATAAAAAAAAGACACTTTGGGATTGCTGAATCATAGACGAATCAAAAAAATGATATATAAAGCAACGGAACCATCATAGTATTTTTTTAACTCCTACAAAAAAAAGAAGGATGGTAATTGGATGATTTCTGGATCTGCGTATAATACAACCTATATTTTGTTTTCTTTCGCCAAAAGGAAAGGTCAAAAAAGTAAATTCCATTGTGGAGCCGTATGCAATACACAAAAAAAGCCTGTACGGTTATTCAATTTTCTCTGTTTTTTTGGTTTTGGTTATCCCGCCTCATTCTGCGAAATAGAAAAACCTTTTCTATTATATCATCAGGGTAATGATCCATCAACCCGCTAGTTCGTTTTATGAGGCACAAACGGGAGAATTTATCTTGGAAGCGGAAGAACTACTAAAACTTCGCGAAACCATCACAAGGGTTTATGTACAAAGAACGGGCAAACCTATATGGGTTGTATCCGAAGACATGGAAAGGGATGTTTTTATGTCAGCAACAGAAGCCCAAGCTCATGGAATTGTTGATCTTGTAGCGGTTCAATAAAAAATAGGAGCGATTTCATGCAAATCTACAATTTCTAATTTTATATATTTTTAGATTAAAGGTTTAGTTTCATATTCTCTTCAATATAAAAAAAAATAGTGAAGAGAATCTTGAAGAGAAGTAATTCAGAATTAGCCGGTTAGAACTAATCTAAACCAGCCCATTATTTATATGATTCCGTATGCCAACCATTAAACAACTTATTAGAAATACAAGACAGCCAATCCGAAATGTCACGAAATCCCCAGCGCTTCGGGGATGCCCTCAGCGACGAGGAACATGTACTCGGGTGTATGTGCGACTCGTTTAGATCATAGACTGAAACACAAAAAGGAAATTCTTTTTGAAATATCAAGGATCAGTACCTGTGAATAAAATAGAATGGAGGAACTCGATTCATTATTTAAAAAATATAGATCGTTCATATATTCTATTGTGTCTAAAACTTATGGTTTACATTGGTGCAAATCCAATCAACTCCATTTTTTAGAAAACCCCCAATGATAACAAATTATTATCCATTAAGCGGGGGAAATTCCATTTTTTAGAAAAAAGATTCCACTCTTGAAAGAAAAGAACGGACTAACAGGGTAAATGACCAAATCAATTTTAAAAATGAAATACCGTTACTGTATAAAGTGGATCTCATTGTGAAAGACCTATTACTGGAATATTCATGGGGTAGAGCCAAAGAATGTGAATTGTACAAGTTACCAATAGTATTTATTTATGAATTAATTAAAAGAAGGAGCTCCGGTGTATAGAGAGGACCTCACCGTTTTAGAAGTAACCATAGAAACGATGGAACCCACTATTTATCCAATTCTATTTACTACTTTTTGTAGTTATTCTTTTTTTTATATCAAATATCAAGGCCATTTATCCTTTCAAAGCAAAGCAAAGCAAAGGAAAAGACCTAGCAAAAAATAGTGGTGGGGAAGGTTAGAGTAGCAAAAGCCATTGGAATTTTTTTTTATACATTGGAATAATTCGTTTGGTTATTAATAGACTAAGGGGAAAAGAATAACTACAAAAAGAATTAGTTATTCATCAAAGTTTGATTTATTCAATGACTAGAATTAAACGCGGATATATAGCTCGGAGGCGTAGAACAAAACTTCGTTTATTTGCATCAAGCTTTCGAGGGGCTCATTCACGACTTACACGAACTATGACTCAACAAAGAATAAGAGCTTTAGTTTCGGCTCATCGGGATAGGGGTAAAAGAAAAAGAGATTTTCGCCGTTTATGGATCACTCGAATAAATGCCGTAATTCACGAAATGGGGGTATTCTATAGTTATAACCAATTCATACACAATCTGTACAAGAAGCAATTACTTCTTAATCGGAAAATACTTGCACAAATAGCTCTATTAAATAGGAGTTGTCTTTATACAATTTCGAATGACATAAAAAAATAAGGGGATTGGAAGAAATCCACGAAAATATTTGAAATAGAGTTCTAAGGAGAATGAGCTCGGGGAAGGTAGAGTAGAAATTAGTATTATAAAAAAAGGTCGTCAAAACAAAACGAGAGTATATAGTCGCTAAAAAACGAGTTATTCTTTTTCTTTTCGACGATTCTTTTCTTTTTTTTTTTATGACAGACACAGACGTAACAATCCAATTTGGATTCTTGATTGGATTTTTCGAACAAAATATTAATATCTTTTTTAATTCCTTCAGATTGAAATTGTTATTCACTTGAAGAATAAGTCTATTTTTTTCTGGTTCTAAGGCTAGTAGTTCTAGGGGTCGACTCACTTCTTTCAAATTGTTTCTGATTATTAAGAAAAGGTAACAAAGATAAAATACGAGCTTGTTTTATAGCAATAGTGATTAATCGTTGTTGTTTTAAAGTAACTCTATTCACCCGTCTAGATAATATTTTTCCTTGTTCACTAATAAATCGACTAATTAAACTCATGTTTCTATAATCAATTCGATCCCCCGATTGGATCGGGGGCAAACGCCTACGAAAAGATCGCTTGGATTTAGTAAAAAGTCGCTTAGATTTATTCATAATTTTTTTATTCCTTATCTCTAAAATCCTATTTTGATCGGATCAAAATAAAAACGATTTCTATTTCTATATAGGATAGAGTTTCTATATAGAATTAAGAATATAGGATTAGATTTCTTTCTATTGATTTATTTGTTTATATTTATATATATGTAATAATATATAGATACTAGCATTATTCCTGTTCTGAAAATAAAAGTTGACATACAAGCACTCAATTTGATCTATTTCTTGATTTCCCCGTGAATTGTATGTTTATAACAATAGGAACAGAATTTTCTCAATTCCAATCGACTAGGGGTGTTATGCCGATTCTTTTGAGTAATATATCTGGAAATTCCCGCTGATTCTTTCTTAATATCATTTCGAACACAACTGGTACATTCCAAAATAATTGTTACTCGAACATCTTTACCCTTGGCCATGAAACCTCCTTTGGATTTATGATTCACCTCAATCTTCTATTTTAATTTTAGGATCCAGAAAGAACAAGAACCAAAAAAATAGAAGCTGTTAACTAAAAAAAATTATGAAATATTTCGTTGCAATGAATATTAATTAGTAATTAAATAAAAATAAAATAATAAGCAATACAATTATTTTGTGAAAACTATATTTCAAATCTTTGTACAGTATTTTTTTTTTAAGTATCTCATAGGATACTCTTTCCCTAGCAACACTTTTTTCGTTCTATTACTAATTTAATTGGATCCTGAACCCTCATTTTTATGACCTTTCGCCCCCTCCACTTTTTCTAATTATTTTTTTAGAATTAATTAGAAAAGGTGGGGGGGATAATTAGTCCCCGATTGTTGATTGTATCTCTAAATTTTTCACCCCTTTCTGATGTTAATAACTAGAATGAAAAAAATGGAAATGTTAATGCATCTGGAAATAAACGATTAATCTCTATTAATAAACCTGCTAACGAACCGAACCATAGAGTACTTAGTACCGGTGCTACGGAAAGATATGTTTTTAGATCTCGCATTTGAAATCCTCCTTCTTTCTTCTTTATTGTATTACATTATATATAGTAATATATATAACTACAGATGTACATGTAGTTAAGAAGTTCTTGTATTTATATACGTAACTTCTGCCCCCACTTTCAAAATTAGAATTGAAATATTGTCTACTAGAATGATCTGATAGATTCCATTTGAAAACGGAAACGCCTATTTATGTAAAATTGAAATGGAGAGAATTATCGTAAAAAAAAAAGTAAATTTTTGAATTATATCTTTGTTATCTGATATGAGAAAAAAAGAAGAAATGAATTTGATATACCAATAAAAAAAAAAGAAGGATGTGGAAAACAAGACAGGAATTCTCTACAATGACACTGTAAACCAATTGAAAGGGATGTAGCGCAGCTTGGTAGCGCGTTTGTTTTGGGTACAAAATGTCACGGGTTCAAATCCTGTCATCCCTACCTATTACTGCTCAGAAGAGCAGTAACGAGGTATCTATTTTGATCTATTTTTTTTAATAAAATTGGACATACATAGAATTCTGAAATTTATGATATACTATGATATAGTATATACGTACAAAATCGATTCGGGTTAAAGAATGTCCTCGTTCTAGCCTTTTCATTTTTTAGAAAAAAAACAAGAAAAACGCTCTTAGTTCAGTTCGGTAGAACGTGGGTCTCCAAAACCCAATGTCGTAGGTTCAAATCCTACAGAGCGTGATTTCACTCTTGTTTATTAGATTGTGTCAAAATTCCACTGTTCGCAAATTATTGAGTAGCAATCTGAATTAGACCTCCCGCATATGAAAGCAAGAAGGGGGTCAGTAAAAAAAACGAGATGTTAATTAATCAAAAGTCCAACTGATCACCACGTCTGTATTGTAAATAAGCAGTTACGAATAATCCAGCCAAAGTAATAGGAATTAGACCTAAGACGATTCCAAATAAAAAAACTTCAATCATTTCAATTTTCTTTTGTTTTCATTTTTGAAAGGGAGAAAAGAGAGGTACTATCTATTCCTAGCTCTTAATCTGTATTGCCGATGAATCTCAATGACCAAAATTGGGTAATTAACACGGTAAGGAACTATCGAACATATGAAATACCACCGAAATCCTTTTTTATAAAAAAATCTGCATTCAATTAATTTCAAATAAGTCGTATTTTGCTTAGACCAATAAATAGAACTGAGGTTATAGTTAAAGCTGCTAGTAGAAAACCGAAATAACTAGTTATAGTAGGCATGAAGGGACTCAATAAAATATGTTTTTTTATACATATGTTTCTAAAGTACTTCCCTAAGTTTCAATTAATTTTTTTTTAGAAATAGAGAAAGATAACTAGTTCCAAGAATTAAAAAAATTCAATTGAAAATTTTTGAATTATCAATCATTATAGGTGGTATGAACAAAAATAGAGAAAGATAAAAAGAACTTAATTCATCGTCTTTGGCATCTGCACTATCTCAGGATTCAGAATTCACGTAAATGATTAATTGAAAAACTCTTTAAGAAATTAATCATAAAAAAAATAATACATAAAAAAAATAACTCTATTATCTAACTTCAGTCAAAACATATAACTTTTTTTGAATGAATATGTAAAAATTTGAAAATAAGTTGTTTGATTCTTTTTTTTTTTTTTTTTAAGTGACCTTAAAACCTAGAATACGCCCCTTTCTACTTTATTAAAATTGAATTTACTTAAATTTGAACTCATTAGATTAAATAGTAGAGCAGTTTTCTTCATTTAATCTATCGAATGAGACTAAAAAGAAAAGAGGTATCCTACACGGAGAACGAGATGAGTCAAAAAAATATTTATTTATTTTAACTAGGTTTTAAAAGATAACTAGATTTT